GAAGCTAAGCGCTTGAAAAGCGCGCTAAGAAACGTTGCTTCTGTCGGCCTTTCTGTGCAATAGTCCGCCAGTAGCGGAAGAGAGGGTTACCGTACATACAAGAGTCTTCCCGTTTTGCGTAAGCTTTTTATTACCAATTAAAGTAGTACAACAGCTGTATCTTATCTTATAGCCCGGCGCGGCGGGTCGCCTTTTGAAAAAAGTAGATAGAAGAAACTATTAGATAGATAAGGAGTAGGTGAGGACTCACTGACCTGAGCGATTTCGATCACCTAGCAGGCCTTTAATTTGGTAGGTAACATCGCCGAAGCGTATTATCTGATTTTACTACGAAGGAAGGAACTCGAAGTGAGACGGCACCGTCTTGTCCAACGCAACGATATGGTCCTCTATCATCTTCTATCCGGTAGACTTGGTAAAAGGGCCCCAACTTTTTTCCAGAATTAGAGTTCGACCGCGGCTGCCCCCTTTTTTTCCGCACCAATCCTTATTGACTACTATATGTTTTTTGGGTGTATAGCTCAGTTGGTAGAGCATTGGGCTTTTAACCTAATGGTCGCAGGTTCAAGTCCTGCTATACCCAAGCCTACCTTACACTATACTATTAGTAAGGATGCATAGTAGCGTTCAAATATCACTCTTTGGCCTTTAGACTCGCTTCAGCGACTTCGCCCTTTACCTTTAAGTGACAAGGGGAGGTGAGGAGTAGTATAAGAGTGGCTCGAACTTTGATTGCCATGTAGTAATGTTCAGAACAGGGGCAGCGTCAAGCAAGGCATTAACTTCACTAACGGAACTCTCTATGTCGAAATCCATGCCAAAATGTGCTAAACAAGCCTCAAGGGGGCATTTTGTAAGAATGAAACCAAACTCTCGATCATGTTCACTGCAAAGCATTCGGTCGAATCGGGGGGTTGTTGACTGCTTTTGAACACATTGAACTCTACCGTCATATCACCAACCGTCATAGTTAAAATCCCTTTTTTAACATCAATGATTGTATTAGCAGTAGCCATAAAAGGACGTCCAAGTATAACAGGGATCTTTCTGCTTGAAATTTTGATAAGTTCTCTATCTAGGACAACGAAATCCGCTGGGAAAATAAACTTGTCAACCTTGACCAATACATCTCTTCAATGATACCACGAGGAATTTTGACAGACCTATCCGCCAATTCGAGTGTTATAGAAGTAGGTTTTAGCTCACCAAGCCTTAATTGCTCGTAAACAGAATATGGCATCAAATTTACGCTAGCCCCAAGATCGAGTAATGCCTTCTCGAATTGATGATCTCCAATGACACAAGAAATAGTGAAACTCCCTGGATCCTTGCACTTAGTTGGGATTTTACGCTGAATAACGGCGCGAACTTCCTCAGAAAGTGAAACCCTCTCTTGCACCCTTGTGTGCAAAGATCTTTAAGCATAGGAAGGAATTTGCTTGATAGCATCAAGTAATGGGAGATTTATTTGGACTTTCTTAAACATCTCCATGATTTCATTGTAATGAGTGTCTTTCTTGGGCGCAACCAACCGTTGAGGATATGGAGGCTTGGGAATGTAGTGTGGCACAGGATTAGGCTTTGATGAATTTAATACATGAGCAGTAGTTCTCTATGTTATCCTTCTCCTAGATACATTTTCATGACATTTATGCTTGGAATCAGCCATGTTAGTGTAATTCAAGGCTGTGAGAGCGGTAGATACATCTGAAAGAAAGAAGGCTATGAAAGAAAGATCGGAAGAAGCGGTGTCCGGGCGAACGAAAAACGAGAGACAAAAACTATCGAAATGCAGCTCAATTTACTATGTTTTCGAAAAAGGTTCGATTTCACGTCTTTTTGAGAAAGTCCTGAATCGTACGAATGAATCCAGTGCAATCAAGCAGGGTAAAATGACTTCTTTCACAGCCCGCCGTTGGCGCCTCACACCTCCACCTTGGTCTACCATTTGTTTAGACGAGCCAAAACACAACACCCCAAACTTTCATCTAAATGTAGGAAACAATTAAAGTCTCCCATTATAGCCCAACAATTTGGAGCAGGAGGTGAATGAGAGCTTTCCATTTGCGCGATTGCTACCGGGACCCCAGAATTTCGAATTAACTAAAAGGTTCTGATGTAATCATTTTTATATCATTTCTTCTGACTGAAGACCATATACTTACTTGGCGCGACTACAAACACCGCGATTTTCCATCTATGCGAATCCATTTGTATCTTCCAATACATCATGTCGATTGCTCGACCGTTACCCGGGTGGCACATACCCGAGCTCCCCTTTATATCCCACTTGAGCATCTGGATCAATACCAGCAAAAGCAGCTCTATGGATGGGGTTCTAGAAATCTCGTAAAAGGGGGTCAGTCTCGTCTTGCAGAACAGAAAGTAGAAGATGACTCCGGGGATTAATTAAAATAGAGTCGCTGTCGTAGTGGTCTATACTTCGACAGGTCTTGGAGTACTGAGTTGCATGGGAAAAAGGATAGGTAATTGCTCTACCGCACTCGACTTATGTCAAAAGGAGATGTCCTTAACGGGATGGGTATCAATGAATTGCCTTTGCGCCTCGCACGTGGTAGCTGTGAGGGGAAGCCCCCCGATTCCCTTCCAACCACTGGAACCGAAGCTGCACCTTTCTCTTCAAAGTGAGTCTGCTTAGTCAGAATATTATAAATGCCATGGATGCAAAGATACTCAGCGAGTGAACTAGGTTTTGCTATTCCTTCTCGAGCTTCTATTTCTTCCGTTAAAGGAGATTCGGGAAAAGATGGAATAGGAAGACGTGTTTCCAGAACAAACAAGATACGGGTTGAGAAGGGGGAGTTAGCAAAGTTAGACAAGATTGGAATGGGCATAGGAACATGTATTGATGTACCAGATCGGCTAATGCTCCCAGGTTGATGCGATGTATTCCACCAGTTGACTGAAGACTTTATTATTGGTATATCGATCGGTCCAGCACGGATTGAAATAGAAGCCGGTTCGACAGGAAGCTTTTGAAAACGCAGTGCACCCAGGTAAATAAGGAACGAGATGAATACAGAGGTTAAACGAGCATCCCACACCCAAAAGGTGCCCCACATAGGTCTTCCCCGAAACCCCCCAGTAACTAAGGTAAACAACGTAAAAAAGGCACCCATTTCTGTACCGGTTCCGGAAGAGCGAAGAAAAAGGGGATGTTTTGTTAATAGGAAAAAGAAAGTGCTTATAGCCGTAGCGATATAAACAAGAATACTCATCCGAGCCGCAGGAACATGTACATACAGAATACGCGAATTTCCACCTTGTTGAAGATCTAGTGGTGCTACCCGAAGACTTAAATGAATAGCCATCGCTGTTAAGAACAACCGAGATCCAATGATAATTTGCGCGTAGCTTCTGGTCTTTGACATCAAAAAATAAGGTCGTAATAACGAAACGGACATGCGAGAATTTGGTCCTAGCTAGTGGAACAAGAAAGACATGGATCTATATTCAATACGCAATCAAAGGATTTCCCCTGCTTTGTTTTCGCTCCGCTCGTGCGCGGCACTCCTTGCTCGCGGAGCGGCATACCTAAAAAATAAAGGAAAAAAAAAGAATCTAACGCTCTAGTCTAATTGAATACTTTCAACGCTCATGCTATTTGAAAGAGCTTTCAACATGGAGTCTCCACTCCATAATGTACACAAAGAGTAACTGATCTATGAATATCGTCCTAATTCAGGTCTTGTTCCGCACTTAAATGGATAACTCAAACCCTTACCTTGACCAGTTTGTAGTGGAAAACCTCGATGACATAATCGTTTATAGTCACTCACTGGAGGTTTGGAACCCTGAGTACAGTGTTCCGGGTGTAGCAGGAAAAGAAGCTGTACGCGAAACGGTGCTCAGACGAAAGTGCTCTTTCTTGGCCATTGGATCAGCAAGGGTGTGATTCAGATGGATCAAGAGAAGATCAGGTCTGTTGTGGACTGGGGATTGCCAGCCGTGGAGGAATATCCCGTCGTACCTCAACTATCGACCCGCCTGCTACCAATTCATCCGGTACGCGATAGAAGTTCTCATCGGTGAAGAACCGGCCTCTGGTACGTATCCAATACGAGCAAGCAATCAATGCCTCCCTGACCTAACGGAACGTAGCACCCCTTTTCGATTATCCATGGAGTATTCCGCCTAAACCTATCTTCCCGAATGAAAATAAGGTCATTTAATCCACTTAAAGCACGGGATGAATCCACGATGGTCTGTTACAACTCTTTTTATGCGGTCTTACAAACGAAGTGTAGTGAACTTCTATAAAGCATTCGGTTGTAGCGTTAACGAAATCAACAATGCGTCACTAGTAGTAAGTAGCCTGTATGGGTAAACTAACAACGACTTCTTGTCTCACTTTTTTCATTACCATTTAAAGAATAATGTGTAACCAGACCCATTTGATGACGGAAGTGACCAATTCCTATTAAAAAACACGGGAAAACGGATTTCGTGTCAAAAGAAGAACGAGTGAAAAAACCATTTCAAGCAAAAAAGCCGGGAAAACAGACTTGAAGAACCTGTAGTGGTGGAATTCACTGAAGCAGTGGGCATGTTCTCTCAGGTCAACGATTACGTCAAAGAATCTCCCCCTCACGGGTTTTTTGTCATTGTAGCCCAAGTGTGAGTCATCAAGAGCCCACAGTGTCAAGCCGAGCGGAAATGCCAGCGCTTTGGTACGACGTCAGCAACAAAGAATGGCCAATTTATCACTGCAGTGCTTCATGGAGTCAATTGGAGAGATGTCTTCGAGGGAGATGTGGAAATTGGAATTCTTTCTGGATTCGGTACTGGATGTAGTTCCTATTTGTGCTGCTTTGACACGCGACCTCACCTTCCGGGCGATGGTTCCACTGCTGGATAAACAACTCGGCAAAGTGGCTCTTAAATAAGCTGTGCCTGGCATCAACTGAATATGGATCTTCGATAAAGGGCTATGGACCTGGACCCTCCTACAGGAAGATGAAGTACGTAGTCCTACCCACCCACCAAGTGACCAAGCTCTCCTCCTCCTTGTGCAAGGCCCCTTAGGGCCTTTGACTTGCGATTGAATGAGTTGGTTTGCTAATTGGCAGCCTTTCTGCTTTCAGACAAGACTAAAAGCAAAAGCGTCGTTGCCAAAAACAACCTTCCTCAACGGTTGAGGAAGATCGGAACAGGCTAAACAGGAGCATTGGAGAGGACTCAACCAACATTTATATCTAATGGATCAACTCGTGCTTATGTTATACCATTCTCAGTTACGAGTGCTTATGCGCCTCTCTTTTTAAAGCTAGGAAATCAAAATTAAATCCGGGTCAGTGATCACTATGCCTTCTTCTGCTTTGGTCATTCAACTAATCTCGTCTGGTCGGGCAAGTAATCGAGAACTCAGGAAGAGCCTTTTGATTCTGTGGAAACTACTCTGCCCTCGTCCATCGCCCCTGTAAGCCAGCCTGCTCTCGTTCGGTCTCTAGTAATTAGCTCCTCTCGTCACAGGTCACTGCTATAACTTCCGGCGTATAAAAACCCTTGATTGGTTTAAACATAAACCATTTCCTTTTGAACTCTATTGCATAACCTAAAAAAGCGAGGCATAGACAACTACTCTCGCTAGGCGACTACTCTTCTTTAAGAAAGGCTAGCAAACTTCCCACCAGTGAGCCTAGGAGCGAAAACGCAATCCTATCCGTAAAACAGAACCTTTTTCCCCGTTTCCTGACCCCTTTCTTTTCTTTCAGAACCTTTCTTCATGATGTTTTCTACCTCGGGTAAAGCAACCTTTTGTCAGAAAGTTAGACGGTCTTATGAGTGAAACCCTCAGTAAAACGGACTTCTTTCGTAAAGAGTCTCTCTCTTTCTTCCCACTTCACTTCGTTCAGTGCCTTTGCTTCGCAACCTCCTGCTTGACCACTCAAAATTACAATCTTTACAATCCCCTTAGAGATTGAGGTCAAGAAAGTCTTGCCATTTCCTGTTTTATCCATCATTCCTTGTTTCATAAACAACTGTTCCTTCTCCAACTCACTCAGCCTCACTCTCATTCTTGAAATCTCCAGCTTCCGTTCTTGTGTCTTTAATGAAGCACATAATTATCTCGAGGGGACATGGCTGCACTTGGTATACCACTGCTTATTCTCTACGAGAGGAATCCATGTGAGCTTCCTGCATTCTTCAATCGGAGCTGCTCGAAATACAGAACTTGCACTGTCATCTGTACTGGGAGTCGCTCATTTTGTGCAGCGTGGTTGCATGCTTCTTGAGAGAGCTTTTGGCAGTCTATGAACCTGCCGAGCTTCTTGCATTCATTCTTGTTCAGTTAGCAATGAATGAACCTTCAAATATATACCAACCGCCCGCCCTGTAAAGCCCATCATCGATGACACGAGCATAATAAGGCAGTATTTCAATCATAGCAATGAACTTTTGTAAGCTCAGGTAAGGCTCAGGAGCAATTTCCGCAAAATATGTGTCAATAAGCCGTCCAACTTTCAACAATGAACCATGATTCGGAGAACCAGTGCCTTCAGATTCCACAATCTTCATTTTCTTCTCGCTGCAGAAAATTGACCGGTATTCGATGAACAGTATCAACATCATATAATGAACCGCCAGCTTGGATTGATGGTATAAGGAGATCGTCAAGTGAAACCATTTCCAGCCGAAAAGGAATCCCCCTTTCAATCTCAAGCCTGCAGGCGACTGTAGCATTCACCACGATTGCCATCCTGAGCATCCCAAACCTCTGTGGAACCGAACAACTTTTCTCCGTTGGCATTAAGCTTATAAGGGTTTCCACTTCGCTGTGCTCAAATTCGATTTATGCCATGCCATGCCAAATTTTACATTTTCCACCTGATAAAAATGCATGAAAGATGCAACAATGCTATCCGGTCGAACACCGAGTCTTGCCGTGGCACAAATAACCCTTTGATAATATTCTATCCTGAGAGAGCTTCAACCCACACAACCACTCTTAAGCTCTGAAGATTCACCATCACAATTTCACCCTTCCTTTTTTGGCTCGCTGGCGCTGCAGATACCTTTTGCTTTTTTTCAGAACCATCGGTGTCGTGTCTTACTTCGCTTGGAGTTCTAGTTACTTCGCTTCGGTGCCAAAAGCCAAATCATCGTCCGCATCTACTCAATCCGCTATCCCCTTTCTCTTTCTGCAAGAAATCGTCCTGTCCGCATGCGTCCTCAAAATAACGTATTCGTGGGATTCTCTTCCTAACAGCTTATTCTATTACGAATTCCTACTCACTCGCTCGCCTTCGGGTGAGTGAAGAGTTCGTCGCTTCCCGAAGAGAGGGTCTTCATTAAAGCAGTAATCATCGAAGGAGGTAAAAAGTCTTTGGGTCCAAGAAAGCAAGCCGGGAAGGCATAGAGTCGACGCGAAATCCCGGCGAATCAAAAGTACAGGCGGAAGGCCAAGAGCCTAGTCGTGCAAAGATCCAAGCAGCGTATTCTCATTCAGGTGCGAAAACTGCTTCTTCTCGACGCAGGAGATTCGTGAACAAGCCCATCTAAGAGCCTAGCAGTAGCTGCCTTTATTGCGACAGAGAGAGCTTCCAACAAGGAAGGCTCAATAATCCCACCTCGTGCCGGAACGTCATCAGTCCCAGAGCCTATTTGATGTGTCCTCTTCAACCTCGTACAACAACTATGGCAGCCAAGAGCGCTGCTTATTCCCCTTCATGTCTTAAATCTTTGAGTTTGCATCCGCTGTTGATCGATTAGTTCCTGTTGAGGGATAATTAGTAACATCCACTGAAGAGCAGCCGGCATAATCTGATCTAGGACTAGGACCTGCGTGTGCATTTAGTAGAATATTTCCTAGCGCTTTTTTCGGATCTCTAGAAACATACAGATTTTAGGATCTTCTATATCATATAGGTTGAACCTAGTCGGAGACTTAGCCTGATATTGTCAACCACTTCAGCCCGGAAGAGATGCTCATGTAACTCATTCACAGGGACAAGGAAAGCTGTTCTATGGCCACTCGGCGCTTCCGGGGAATGCTTTTAATGGTTTGGGGCGAATAAATATGTGTTTTCGTAGGAGAGTTCATCTGGTTCAGGATTTGGCCATAACATCTGAGAATGTGTATACCGTCGGGAGTACATGACCGCGGAACCGCCCAATTCTTTTTCTTTTATCAAAACTATATTCGCATGGCTTAGAATCTACTCTACTTACCAATAGGGATATTCCGATGGGACCGAGGAATAGGAGTTCTCTCCTTTAGGGAGGATTGAGAAAGTACACCTCCCGGAGCTATTTGATCAAGTGCCGAAAGCTGTTCGTGTTGCGGAACGAAGACAAATCGCCTTGGAGTGAATTCCTGCCTCCCTAAGCTCATGATGAAAGTCATTATCATTCTGCTTTCGGTTACTAGACCCCAATAAACCTTCCCCGCCCTACCATGTGGAAACAAAATCTCAGCTTGCACTAGTCATCGATTGCTCTTCAGAGGAAAGTTATGGAACTAGGTCGAATACTCTTCTGTCAGGCTTCCTAATGTATGTGCCAAAGTACTGCTATATATATTAAAAGTAGTTCTCCACTCATCCTTTCTTCCATTTCTTCATGACCTTGAAAATCTCCTTCACCTGCCACTGACTCCTCCGGGTCATAGTTGCTCGGGTCCGGTATGAATATGAGAGAAAAGTATCCTATACGTTTCGCTTCATCAGAAGCTGTCACTGAATAGTCTGATGCCGAAAATCGGCTTTTCCTGAATCTTTCCATTTTGGGGTTCACGAGTGATCAATCAATAGTAGAGTAGTTGGCGAACGGTCTTTTAATGACTTCTGGGCACAAGTGCCATTCTCGTCGTCTACTCTTAGCTGGGAGAACTGAGAGCCTTTCCCCAAGCAAAGAGGGTGAAATCGGCTTCAAAAAAGAACATTTGACAGTTTTCAGTCTGGGAATCTTATTCAAAAAACATCCAATAACGAAAATCTAATCGCATGTCCTAACTCTAACTTATCTAAACAAAAGTAGGTAACATAGGCTTCAGTGGATTTATTACCCGGGAATCATCGGTATAATTTCAAGTCGAAAATAAGGCAGCAAGGGAACGAAGCTGTAAAGCTAAGACAGGTCAAGCGCCCTCCATTCGATGCATTTGTGAAGAATGAAAAAGGGAAAGAAAGACCAGCCACAGAAAGACAAAAGAGACAAGAAAAGTGCCATACTCTGTATGGAAAGAAAGAAGCTGACTATTTGTAAAGTCAAGATCAGCGGGAACATCCGACAGAGCGAGCTCAAAATGGGTATTTCCGGCCGTTTAGGAGTCGGAGTTTCAGACTCGGCAAAGGCATCAGCCTAGCTAGGAACTTAAGTAGAAGAGTGAACCCCGAAAGAGTAAGGTAAGGGCTAGATCCTATCAGAGTTTGACCGAATAGCGGACTTATCTTCAAAGCTTGAAGTGAAGGCCGGAGAATTTTCGACATCGGAAGCTAATTAGCGCGTAGGCAGCGCTGCGCCGTCTCTTGTACCGTTTTATATAGAGAATTTGAGTTAAGACTAATCCAAAAAGGAAGTAACCAATCGACCAGACCAATCTTTCTGTGGAGGCGGCGAAGGGGCCACATTCGCATAAGAGCTATGCAGAGAAGGTTTAAGAGGAGATGCCTATCCTATTCTAATAGCCAAGGATGCTTTGTGCGGATAAGACAAGGCTTATGATATGAAAGAACCTAACAGCCCTTTGGCCTATATTTGACGTTCTCCTGCTACGTTCAATAACATTGATAGGTCATAAGTCCTTAGCGGGGGAATACCTTCTTTTAGGAAAGAATGCCAAGCAAGTTATGAAAGAAAGAAAGTAATAAAAGAGAGACCTGTGGAGATAGGAATCTTGCCTTTTCCAATGCTACAAAAGCCATAGCTTTTTTCATTTTATCACAAGCTGATGAGATCGAGTAGAGAGCAACGAAACGAAAGAAGTCGACCCGCCTTTAATCTTGGTGTATAGCCTAGTGAGATCCAAGCACGGTAATTGAACGAGAAGCTCCAACTGGGTGGGGCAAGTTTGAATGAATCCTGAAGAGTGAACAACTGGAATTTTGTAAGCCTTTCCCGAGCGCTCGTCCTTTACACTTAGAAACAGGGTCATACAGAGACGAGGTGGCATATATAGAAAGGATCCGCGGGATCCACTTACATGATCGAACGAGAACGAAGATCCTCATGCCTCAACTCTCAGCTTCTATTCACTCGCTTCTATTCAATAGTGGGAAAGGCCAGAGGGTTGAGAATTGCTTTCTCCCCGTCGCTTAGGCTTTCCGGCGACGCCCCGGCACCTCACCTTGACCTACTCCTCTGAGTCGGGGAGGTAAGTGACCTAGTTTCTTTCGGTCCGATAAGCATTTTTTCTCATATCCATTCCTTCCCGCGAGAATCTTTCATAGAACGTACGATACCGGTCGAGTGACTATTCAAATTCTTTCTTCGGGTTCACCGTGATCTGTTGAATGAAGGTAGCGATTAGAGCATCCAAGGAAATACTTAGTTGACATGACTAATACGAAAGCGGAGCTTCCCTTGTTTGTTGTGATGCTTTGACCATTCCAATAGTTACACCTAGCGATGGATCGAGGTTTCTGATCGGCGCGCACCCCAGCCGTACAGCCTGAGATTCTGGGACCAGACGAGACTCTATTAGATTTCCAGGCCCCTCGAATCGAACTGTAAAGCCAGGATCAGGGTCGCTTGGTAACTAAGATCTTTTGGCTGCCCGATCACTATACTAGATGTTTTTACCGATATAATGAATAGGAACCGTAGTTGGATAGCATTCGGGATGAGACTTGATTGCTCTGGTTGTGCGTCCCGTTTGACCGCATGAGGGATCCCTTGGTTGTTTGCCGGCTCCGGAAAGGAACTGCCGGTTGTTTGTTAACCCCTCTCTTTACTGGGTGGGTACTTTGGTCTTTTCGTATTGGGACGGTTTTCACTCAGCGGGCTTTTTCTCAGGTTCAATTGGAAAGCGAAGCCCAGACCGATATTAAGAATGGTAACTCGTAGAAGTTATCCCATAACTATATACTTAATCCATGACTGTCATTCCGAAATTCCAACTGGTATTATTCTTTTTTTTGACAAAAGCTCCAACAAACTTATTGAATTCCAATAGGACTTCTCCTTCTCTTTCTCGGAAGATTAGCAACATGGATGACTCCGGAACCACTCACCAGTAGGAGGAACCAACAACTGTTCCTGGTAGCTGCAGTTTGTAGTTCCCCACTTGAGGAAAGAAGCTACCAGACCAACTTTGCTCTACTGACCAGAGACTCTACTAGTACTAAAGGAATCATCCACGTATTAAAGAAGCGACCAGTCTTTTTCACTTATACCATACCTCGTTATGCTTGGCCTGGGCTCATGATTTGCTTTTGCTCGAGTTCATCAACTACAAGACAAGGAACTCACGATTGACTAGCGGCGGGAGTGTACCAAGAGTTGATGGATACCCCTCTCCTCATTCGTTTAGGGCGAGGCCCGGCCTCGTTTTTTTTTGCTCTCTCTTGCTTGCTCCCGTGCTGCTTACTTGGCTTACTTCTTCTCCTCTTTGTCCCATGCGGACTACTGCTTTCATGTACATCTTCTTCTCTCCCCGGCCCTCCTAACGTCAGGAATAGCGATCCGGGAATGCAATTATCTAGCGACTAAAGCAAGTTACTAAAGAAAAGGGCTGCCCTTACTCTATTCCAGTTATGTAAGGAATAGCGGGCAGGATGATAGCAACAAGCAGATTCGACTTCTTGTTACAGGTCTGATGTCCTCTTTTACTAGCTACTAAAATAGCCTGACTCCACTTCTAATATAGTTAGTGAGCGCTTACAGTCCGAGAAATGTGGTTATTCCGAGAGCAAGTTATTGGTGGGATCTGAGTGTGCTGATTACAGACAATTTCTCGTCTATGGCAGTCTGAAAAGTAAGGTTCTTACGGGAACACCGTCGAGGTTTAATATCCAAAGTCGCTAGTTTAGTTGAAGGCTTTATTTAAACTGCTGCTCTGAAAAAAAGAGCAAATTGAGACAGCCTAGCGACTGCCTCCAGATAAAAGATCTTTCTCCAGGAAACCAACTGGTGATGGGATAGGTTTCATTTTGAGTCAAAATTAGGGATGAAGTGGTTTTCTTGCCTCTTCCTTCAAACTATACTTACACCTCAGCAGCCGTTAATAGCAAACCCAACCTGGTGGATTGGGATACTATGAGGACCCCTTTAGCTTAAAAAAGCTAGAGGGCCTATCGAAGTGGGTCCTTGCGCACCAAAGACAATGATGGATGGTACCAGGTTTCGCTACACTTTACTTTTACGAATCCAGGCGCGTCCGGTAGAATTGGTAAGATCCACTTAAAGGAACAAGGTCGAAATGACCCCTAGCCAGGATGGTAGCCGACTGTAAGCACAAGACGGGATTGATTGGAGATATCCCAAGTTCCCAGCTATACTTGTGGATCTTCGGTTTACAGAGAAAAAAACGAGGAGAGAGAGGGTCCCCAGACAATTGTCGTCAGGTTGGAACCCACACCTAGAAAGTTTCCGTTTCCTATAGCTGGTTGACAGGCTAAAAACGTTCTTCACTATTCTTCCTGACGCCGAGGAAGATATGAAACACAAGGACGGATCACTGTAATGACTGCCTCTGTCCCGAAGAATGCTCGTTGAAAAGTATGCTCGGTTGCAGGCTTCAGTGACGATAAAGGATCCGGCATATGCAATCTTCAGAGGATAGACGTGTCGGACATTAGGATTCCAACCGCCGGGAGGGATCCAATGAACGGAAACTTATCCCGGCTTAAGAGTATACTTAGTAAAGCTGCATCTAACCTCTTCCGGTGGGCCTGCCAACACGCCGCAAGCTTCGTCAAGAACTACAGGGTATCTTTTATATGCAGACGGTTAGAATAGGGGGTGTAAGGAGTGCCTGATGACCGAGAAGCGTCCGGCAAAAAAGCAGAGCAGACATAACAAACAGTAAAGAGAAAAGCAAATTGAGATTTTCAGGAAGGACCTCCCTTGATTCTTGGGTTTAGTCACCGCCCTAAGTATAAGTTCATTTGAGGTAAAGATCGGCGGGGCTAAGGATGCTTACGGGTTGCGTGGTTGGGCCTACGAAGTAAAAAAAAAAAAAGTTAGTGGGCGCGAAAAGAATAGATTTTAAAATTATATATTTAAAGTGGCCTGGTTCGGGTGGCTTCGGTCAGGGGGGAAAGGGGTGAGTAGAGGCAACTAATCTGAGATGCCGCTGCTAGCAACCTCTTTATTCATTGGGTAAGAGCGATCCAAGCCATATGCTGTTTCGCTTGAAAGGACAAGCAAGCCTGATGCGACACTGGTCTTAGAAGTGGAACATGCCCTATAGCAAGCAACCTGCACAACAACCTCTCATTATCCCTTCACCTCCCGTCTACAATCTTGATTGAGTCCCTTGGAATTAAAAAGATACGGAGAAGAAAGGGAGTCGCCACCTAATAAAATAACTCTCTCATAATTGCGTAGATAGTCAGTGTGGCTATCTAAAGTCAGAGAGAGGATCGAGAAACCATCGCCCAAAGGTGCTCATTGAGCCGGTCACCGGTGGCTAAGAAACTCGTCTCGCTATTGAAGCCGTAAAAAGCTACTTGGATAAGCTTTATCTAAAAAGATATAGAATGTGATCCAAGGAAGTCGAAAATCAATTGATAGAAATCAAAATATGGAAGGTGTAATTGCATCCGTTCCTATCCGCATTGTCATCAGATCCGTTCCTATTCATCAAAGGACAACAGCGGAGGAGTGGTATCCCAACGGCTGACAAGAAAGCACCCCAACTCACTGTTCACAATCCATATGGATATAGAAAGTGTGCAGTGAGGGATCTTTATAGGTAGTCAGTCTTTACTTAACTCAGAAAAAGGCTTGACTTAGCTCAAGCAATGCCCAATGTGAGATTCCCATGTCTTTCTTGGTTGGACCAACCCAACCGGCGATTTCTTACAAGTCTTTCTTCTTTCTTTTTTAGAGCAAGAAGCGGAACTACAAGTTCTGAAAGAAATTGAAAGTGTTTCTGACGATTACGCCCAACAGCCCACTTGAGCAATTTGCCATTCTCCCATTTATTCCTATTAATATCGGAAACTTGTATTTCTCATTCACAAATCCTTCCTTGTTTATGCTGCTCACTCTCAGTTTGGTCCTACTTCTGCTTTATTTTGTTACTAAAAACGGAGGAGGAAAGTCAGTACCAAATGCATGGCAATCGTCGGTAGAGCTTATTTATGATTTTGTGCTGAACCTCGTAAACGAACAAATAGGTGGCCTTTCCGGAAATGTTAAACAAAAGTTTTTCCCTCGCATCTCGGTCACTTTTACTTTTTCGTTATTTCGTAATCCCCAGGGTATGATACCGTATAGCTTCACAGTTACAAGTCATTTTCTCATTACTTTGGGTCTCTCATTTTCTATTTTTATTGGCATTACTATAGTGGGATTTCAAAGAAATGGGCTTCATTTTTTAAGCATCTCATTACCCGCAGGAGTCCCACTGCCGTTAGCACCGTTTTTAGTACTCCTTGAGCTAATTCCTCATTGTTTTCGCGCATTAAGCTCAGGAATACGTTTATTTGCTAATATGATGGCCGGTCATAGTTCAGTAAAGATTATAAGTGGGTTCGCTTGGACTATGCTATGTATGAATGATCTTTTATTTTTTATAGGAGATCCTGGTCCTTTATTTATAGTTCTTGCATTAACCGGTCCGGAATTAGGTGTAGCTATATCACAAGCTCATGTTTCTACGATCTCAATTTGTATTTACTTGAATGATGCTACAAATCTCCATCAAAGTGGTTATTTATTTATAATTGAACAAAAGGGAGGCCGAAAGTAGGTCTAGAGCCTTACATGGGCTGTTTCTTTTTTTTAGAATACCGTCTCTCCAAACTCGCATAGAAGCCCTCTTCGCACCCTGATCCAGACCCAGCTACTAGAGCATGCTCGGACACCTACACCGGGCCATTCCATTGCGTTGCGAGCTCGGTTAGGGAGTTCCTCACTTCGTGGCATCGCTGTCTGAAACTTCTCCTTTTCGCGAGTGGGCGGAGACCGCTTTTGTTGTGGCATATAGAGAAACAATAGACGGAATTCAATTCATCCTTCTAACCGCCACGCCAGAGAAAGAGCTTAGTAAATGGGGAGATCTCGAAAGGTTCCTTCGTACTGGGTGTTACCTTAAGTGGACTTCTAGCCAGCCTAAAGAGAATGGCCAGAGCAGAGCGAAGAAGAGCCCGGAGGAAGGGGCGGGTTTAGTTGTATTAGAATAGCCGTAGGAACAAACCTTACTGGTGGTGAATGTTCATCCTTTTCTTATAAAATTCATGGGATTGATTCTACCTTCGGTTCATCTGGTTCCGCCTCGATGTGAGAATAGCATAGGAACTGGAAGTACGCTTCGCCACCTCGACCTCGAAACAGGCGTTGATCGGCTGGGGCGAAAAGGCTTGCCCGCTCCCTTTGGGCTCCACCACCATATCACCAATAAAGCTGTGCGACCTATCTGGAACCCAACTACAACGGGCCTTTCTCTTCTCGCCTTGCAGCTTTGGAAGTCTACTCTACTATAATGTGTAGTGCTTAAATGGGCTAACTATTCCATTACTTGGAAGTGAGCATAACCAAGGGCATTTTGTGACTCGCCTATGAAAAGCCAATATGAAACCGGACCACGCGTGCTTTTTTCCCTTCTCGTCTCAAAATGGCTCGTACAAACAAATGGACCTTACCTTATAATCAGTGTATGCCTTGGTTAGAGACTTTCCCCCTTTAGGATGGATGCGGGCACAGGCAGGTTCTAGCAGCAGCTTCTGCGGAGTCAGAATCTGAACTTATAGCGCTTTCGTTTCGAGGAGTGAAAAGGGGCCACGATCGAAGTGAGCGCCTGCCTGTAAGAGGCATTGATCATGGATGGGCTTATCTGTGGGCTTGCTTGGGTCAAGGGAGACTGAATCTTCTGCTTTTGTATACCAGTCTTATATATATGAGGCAAAATCTCACTTAGGTAGCACACACACTGAGACTGTCACTAATAAAGTGTTATGAGCTCTAAATGATGCCCATGTAGCGGACTAGGACACAAGCCCAAGCGGTTATTAGCACAAGCCTGACCCCCGTCTTCACGCCCTTCCTTGACGTTGTTCTTACTATGAATAGCCCTCCCGGATGAATTGATTGACCAGAAAGAGGCGCAATAGTAGTTAGTCGTCTCGACTGTGGGCTTATTTATATATAAGAAGGTTCAGACGGAGGTCATGTGTTCACGTACTCAAGCTCTAATTAGTCTTCAAACTACAGCCATTGCGTCTGGGCTGGGCTAGGGCGTCGGTATGGGAGGATTGTACCGCTAAGGAAGGCTACTATGTCTCTCGACCTCGCACAATAATGGTGTCATTTGTTAGTAGGTAGGATGAATCACAAAGCAAACTACACATGTCCAAAAGTGCGGACTGCTACAAAAACTCGCAACCAAGCAGCATGGGCGAGGGAGGGGATAAATCCGGAGGAGAGGGGGTGACCTGTAATGTCAAGACGTAGAAAGTGTCAACCCGCGTAGGTTACACTAAACAAGGAAATCCCGTGCTTGATAGGCGGTCGGAAGAGGCAACAAACAAGGTAGGACTCAACAGTTCAATATTCATAAACTACCCGCTCCACCACCTACTTATGAATAATGGCATATGGGAGCCGAGTAAGCACAAGTCTCGTTTTTCTCGTATCGTATAGATAGAAAGGGCTCATCAATAAGGTCCGCTAGTCTCTCATTCATACAGGTTTGTTACGCCCAGCAGGCTACGTTCTCAGAGGTGCGTGATTTTCTCCGCCACATTGAAATGAACAACGCGCAACCTGTTTCCGCTGTTCCCTGTTGTTTGACCAGCTGTCCAAGACAAAGTGTCCGTTGTTGGACGTTCAGGCTCAGCTGAGACCTCTGATCTCATATTAACACTCAATCCCTCACAAGCTAGGCGTTTAGCCTATTGAGAACTATGCCCTCGGCTAGAGGAGTAGTTATAATCGCTTAGTTGCCTTATTATTATTATATGAAAACCCAGTCTTGTTGTCCTCGAATCAGTTTAGAACAATTTGAGGGCTTATTCTATTCACCGAGCGGAAGCTGCAATTCCACCAGCAGCGCCAGTCGCGGTTGACCCATCATCATCTCGCGTCGCGTCCCTCTCGGGAGGCCGAAGCATACCTTATACTAGTGGAGGGGCCCCCTGTTGCCAAAGCAAGCAGTCCCGCAGAGGTTGAGGTATGGGACGCAGAAGCATAGGGAGTGATAGCAGCAATTGCTCCTGATCTTTTTCAAAGCTACAACTAACCTCACGAAGATCAGTAAAAGATTCGAATTCCGCGGTGAACCGCTCTACTTTCTATAAAATTACTTTTGCTTGATCCAACATCAGGATGACCCGACAGGCCGAGCACGTCAACAACTTAATCACGACTTTGTGACCGGGGAAACAAGAGCTAGACTTCAGCAAAGGTCCCAATATCAATATAATATGAATTTCTTGGAATTGAGTCTTCTTTACTGCGAGATGCCCGGCAAACAAATATAATAAGGGTCGGTCGGTTCAGCATCTCAAGTGGTTGCTTCTTTCCGATGTCCATGTGCGGTTGGATCGGTCGAGACACTTGAATCTTAACTAGCTCCGTTTGCGTTGGATCAGCCTACTTCATGCACGAGCGGAAGACCTTCCCTGCCTACCTAATAGGAACTAAAGGTACTGCGAAACCAGTCTACCTACCCGCTTGAAGATCCTGCAAGAACGGAGTGAACAAAATAGCTTGACTGCCCCGGAGATTGGAGTTATGATCTTTACACCTTCATTTGTGGGATCAGATCAGATGCAGATGATGGGTCTAGAAGAGGGGCAAGCACGACTCTCTAAGGCATGGCGCCAAGCAAGACCCATAAAACCGATACAAAAATATATATCGAATAAATATCCGAAGCGGACCTCGTCAATACGTGTTACACAAACGACGCATCGAACGAACAAGTAAGCGAATAGGGACCGGGTTCCTCGCGCAGCAAGCTGGCGAATCTAATAACTTTGATTCCTCATTCGATCAGTTGCGCTAACCCCGATTCCCCTCTTTCCTTTCCCTGGTTCGTTAAACAGAGTAGGGGCTCTAGCTTTAGCTCGAAGAGGAAACGAGTTCTCGTTCTGATCTGCACCGGGGGTTGCTTCGGTCAGTTACAGGGGTGGTCAGTAGGTAGTTCCGATTCTAGCTCCTAGCTCTGGAGAAGCGAACTTCAATCACAAAGATTTCACTACACTACTTATTACGTCAAACATTCCTCTTTCTACTTCTGACTCTCGCGCGGATAGAGATGGAGGTCGGGATTCCCCATCAATTTTTCTTTCAATTTCTTCCCCTCATTCGGGCGTACTATCATGATTCCAGGGGCTTCTTCCTCTCATTATTCCAATTCTCCTCCAGGGCCCTCTCATTACCGATCCAGAAGGATACTCAAGTAGGTCACTAACAGATGAGCTATCGGTGTAGATGTAATAACGGTACAATGGCTGTCTAGGAAGCTTGTTACAATGTCCTCGCGCCTCATAAAAAGGGCGCTACTCTGGCAGCAGGGTATACCGCCCCCGGCTCTGGACACACGGGCTCAACGTTCTATGAAGGACTGAACGCAAGTAAGAATACTTTTTTAAGTTGTTTCTCATCGCCTTAGGCATAAAGCCAATTCCATCTCTATCTGGCCACTCCGTGACTCCAAGACCAGAGACAAAAGGAATCATGTCTATTTCAGTTAAGGGGCCTGTTAAGTCATCAAGTAAATGCTCTTTCCGGGCCTAGCAACATCTTCGAATCGGTTGTAATCAACCAATTCAGAATGCCTTTTATGAAAGGTACTATTTGAAGAGCAGCTCCATGAACTTAGCGCTAGCTGCAGTACTATTATATTAGAGACCGAAATCGCTACATCAAAAAAATAGGTATAGCCAAACAGAAGGTTCTTTTCTTGGCTTTCTTGCCCTATCGGTCAGATCAGGTGAAAGCAAGCAAATAAACGATAGGTAAACTTATTCAACGGCCGCTTGCGCACCAAGACTAAAGGAGGGTTCCGGATAGCCATCATAAGACCGCTTACCTTATATTCCGCTACCAAAGAAAAAGGCTTCCTTTCGCAATCGAACCTCTAGAAGCAAGGTTGCGAAGCCGGGGTATTATGTATCAGCTGAAAACGAAGTGGATGACTCTCTTTTAGTTGACTTTGGAATTTGACCAGTCTACATCGTCCGCCCCGAAAACTAAGTAGCTCACTAGTGCCAGCCAAAGGCTTCTTTTTGACCTTTCTTGCGGATGTCCTAATCAGTTTCTCTGAGGCTCTCAAGCTGAGAGAAAGTGTTTGGATGATTTTTGCATGGTTTCAAGGCGCTTTGAGAAATAGAATATCTTATGTTCTCCTAATATCGATAGGCAAGTTGCTTATTTCTGTGTGCTCTAGGCTTGACAAGCTAAACAGAAAAACTTTTTTTGGTAAAAATATAAGAGGAAGATCCATCTTGCTAATTAGGATTTGGTGTGTAGACCAAAAGGTATGGGCGCCGGAGTTTCCTCTCGTTGAGATTTTGGCAATCTCGTGCGGGTTGAAGCAAGCATTAGATATGGGCCTTTCTTCTCTGATGCTGGAGTCAGACGCGACGCTCAGGCGGTTGTCTTTGCATTGAATGAAGAGGAGAGAAGCGCGCAAACAGTGTCGGACGTTACTTAGGCAATGCCGACCGGCACTTCAACCACTGAAATAGCAGCAAATTCTTTTTTAAATTCTCAATGTTGCCTCAATAAAGCAGCTAGGCCGTTTTCCTATCTCTAAAGGGGCTTACCCATAAAGGGGGCTTTACCCTGACACAAGTAGTCTCCGCGGCTATACTATATCAAATAGCCTATAGCGCTACTGTACTTGTTTTTTTTTGTCTGGTTCTTTGCTAGCCAGACACCTGTCAACCAACCATCCTGCAACTATAAGTTCTTTCGCAAGCCAAGCCAATATCCCTTGATCCGCCCGAGGAGAATCCGAGTGAAAGCAGCAACCAGCGTGATAGTAGCGTGTGTCAGCAAACAACTCTAAGCTGAACTGATTACAGATAGGTAGTGCATTCTCTGAGGTGAGTGAAGTGCCCTACTTCTATCTTACGGGTAGTGGTAGTGTAGCTGGGCTATTGATCCTGGTGAAGGAGCCCTATCAATCAAGTAAAGGCCGGGCGAGGGGTGATAGAATAGCAAGCAGGGTAACTTACGCAAGCAAAGGAAAAGACCCTTCCGACGACGCAGCAGCCAACTACCTATTCGAGCCTGCAAAAATCTATGTGAACAACTAGGGGCCCGCGATTACTAAGGATCGATTGCTAAGAGCACTTTTAGATCAGCTAGCTTCTTATACTTTTTATTATTATTCCTAAGCTCTTCTAAGAGAGTGGATCTCCTGAGTCTTCTTCTTAAGTACTTCCCGCTTGTGGCAATGTCAGTGTTTGCGGTTTCCTTTTTTAGTGGGCCAAATGAAGAAAGAGGTCCGGTCGAGCTTCTTTCTCCTGCAGGCCAGAATTTATAGTTCTCTAGTGGAGGCGAGCCAGAGCCAGTGACAGTGCCGGGGGAATATAAAGATTTTGAGTCCCTTTTTTTGAATTCCCTTTAGTAAGCGCCCTCTTATAAGCGAGTATGAAGTAAGCCCTGAACCTGAAGTGCTCTTTCTTCCTTGGTAGGTCAGCCGTTGACGAGACTTAGTTTAGGGCAATTTTTTTTTTTTTTTCAAGCCTTTCAAGCTGTAATAATTTACCCAGGCAAGGAGTAATTCAATTGAAATCCATTTTCTTTCTAGTAAGCTAGGGCTTAGTAAGCAAATCAAAGGAGTCGTCAAGCTGGGGCAAGTCAAGTTAGTTTTTAGCAATATCGATTAAGCCTATGTGTTTAAGAAGTCCCTAATCTATTCTATCAGTACTACTAGCGAGCTAACATGCTAACAGTAGTTAAAAACTGGTCTTTATTAAGCTCCCCTTTTTACCTAGCATAATAACTAAATAACTAACAGGCTTAGAAGACTAGCAGTTCTACTAATAGGATAAGAGTGAGTTGGCAAAGGCATTCCTTCCCTTGATCTGACAGTGCTAAGTAAGAAGGGCCTAAAGAGCATTACCAGTAATCCGAGGCAAGAAGAGAGCTAGCTTGTATAAGAGTCATAAGAGGACTAAGAATAAGAAAGGTCCAACTCGTACTAAGACTATCGGTACTACTCTTCCTAAATTCCTAACGTGGAAAAGGTGTCTACTATGTTTACCGTTTCTAACAGAAAGACCATCTCTCCCCTTAGTCTAAATAGCTAGATAATCTCCCAGCCAATGGGCAAGCTAGTTCTTTAGCAAAATCAGTAGTCTTTCAAGCAAGCTATGGATAAGAGGGATAGGTCAAAGGTAAAGGACCTAAGCGATTTTATTTGAGATTTTAAGCCAGTTCAATTCCTTTTCCCATTGATCCTCTTGCAGAAGAAAAGCGAAACCCATCTAGCTCTAGTAGTAAGCGCATCGAGTGAGCGAGCAAAGCCAATTGGAGTTCTAAGCTAAGCCCCTTATTTCAATGTCATGCCAGCCGAGCCAGTAGACGTCTTAAGGTAAGCTCTTCCTGTTGCAGTGTCTGTTGTAGTTTCTGGGAGTTATGTTCCAGCCTTTACAATTGCAATTGCTAGACCAGAAAGTGCTTTGCCCACTATTTACATTATAGGAAAATTGGATAGTGCTCTTGCCCCTAGTCCTATTGTGGGAGTAGGAGTCTTTCCTCTGGCCGTTGAGAGTTCAGCCATTGGAGTGCTTCGTAGGCAGTGCTTTCTCTTAGTTTGAAGGCTCTAGAGCAAGAAAAGAGGTAGGCAAGCATATCTTATTTAAAAAGGCTAGTTTTCAAGCTCTTAGATTTCTTATTTATTTCGGCAATGAATGAAGTAAGTAAGCAAATGATAGAGCTTAGTCTCTCTTTACTTTGATTAGCCCCTACTAGCGTAGTATGAGTTCTACGTTAGTAAACGAAGAATTGGGTGATATAAAATCCTCTTTTTTTTTTTCGATTTAAGGGCAGTGAAGCAGTGGTAGATCACAGTGAAGCAGCGGCAATCGCCGAAATGGATTCGTAATGGTTGATTGATGAACCTCATAAAAGAACCGTTTTGCACGATTCTTCGACTCCCATCTGAAACCATTAGATTCCGAACGTGTTGGAAATAAAAGAAGAAAAACCCTTACTAGCATGAAAGCGTGAGTCAGCTTCCCGGTAGGTCGTGCTATGACACCGGCACCAACAGTAGATGAACGTAGTCAAATACTTTTTTACTATCCTTCTGATTAATCTCATTCATGTTGGAATAACCTTTGGAAGATGCTTCCAAGGGCAGTTAGCCTAGATAGAAAACTCCACCGGGGGACTATACCACATAAAAACGAAGGGGTTCCGACTCCCACTCGGGTTCCATCAGCAGATTAAGTTAGGTTGAGACCTCCATCGATTTGAGTTTTCATACGGCTTTCAGGCACAGCAAGATCTGAGTGAGCTGCATCTGGTTAATCGCCTAAGTAAGTAGTATCTAACTCCGAAGGGGAAAGCCCTAATTGTTCCGATCTATAACCACTGGAGGCCTATGATCGAGCTACTTCTGCTCCTACACCTTCTTCAATTGAGCTGTCATAGAATAGTTCTTTCTCGACGAAATGGAAATAGGGTCTACCGGGAAGCTGGTTTAGGATGTCTTTGCATTCCAACCACTATCGAGTCGAGTAAGAAAACAGCATGCTAAGAGCCGTGAGTGGCTTACTAGACTCCTTTCGAGGGTTGACCGCCTAAGCTTTGAAATAGAGCTTCTCGCACATGCCTCGACGTCGTCCTTTTGCATCCATCTAATCGTCCAGCTACAGATTTGAATGCAAAGAGTAAGGCGCAGCGGTAGAAAAAAGGCACTTTATGAGGGCGAGCAAGTCATGAGATCAGCATTATAACGGTCGTTTATGCGTCACTTCGAGTCTCAAGAGGCTCGCTCGTAACGGTTCCAATGTTAGGATTTGGGCGCTCTAGCCAAAACGAATCCTATTTCGGCTATTACCTTCTCAATAGCTCGTACCCCTGTTTCCCACTTCGCTGCTTCTATTTCATAGCCTTTGGTGCCTTCCACGTCTCGGTGAAGAGATAGAAACGACTTTCTTTCAACTTTGGTGCCTTTAGCCAAACCAGCTGCAGAAGCTGTAGAATCTCTGGGACACCTCTCCTTCCCCTTTTCTTTCAGGGAAGAATGGCATAATTTCTTTAACGACCTTTTTCAGAGCTTCCGCTCAACTCATGCTTCTTCATGAATACTTTTTACCTTCGCTTGACAACAACTATAAGCTGTAAGCCACGGTTAAATACTGAGGCTTTTCACTCAAGAGTTCTTGCCAGTAGTACGATAAGGAAGATTAGAATCGAACTGGCATATGGGGGCAAATTAGCCCTCTCTCCCGCCAAGAGGAGTCGCTTTGGTTAGGTTGGAAAAGCCTTCCCTTCCTACATCTGAGGGTCCGCAGGGGGGACCGTAAAGAGGGATCCACTAAGGGTTGATTTTGCCCTTAGTAGATCGTGACGGGGTTCATCGTCCTCCTTATTCGAGTTCTACTAAATCAATGGTGGAATACGCCCCTAGGGGAGCACCCCGAATTGAGTGGTAGACTCACTTAGCACCATTACTACGATAATGGAACCTAGCAAGACTGCCAGCGCCGCAGCCCCGCCCCGATTAGTAGCAGCCGCTTCACCTATCTCTTTTTTTATCCCAAGTGGGTTGAAAGAATCTCCCCCTAAAGGTAAAGTAGCGTCGCTAATCTGAAGCTGCTCAACGGCAACAAATTTTTCACTACACTGGGATTGATGGCTGTCCAGGGAAAGTAAAAAACCGACTGTGGAACCTCGGCCCACCATGCAGTAAAGCCTATAAGTAGGCAAATAAAAAGTACAAACCTTATGTCTCTGAGGTAGGAGTAGATAATAGCTTCAGAGAGGGAGAAGCTCTTTATCCTAGAAGAATGGACGGAATGTCTTTCATAAGGAATCGCAGGAATATGCGACGATTTTTTCCAGGAAATCCCCAACGCAAACTATGCCCTCTTTTATATCGAATCGATCATAACCACTACCTACATTCCACGAAATTGTGCACCACAAGTAGGAGCTAATAAAAAGACCTGCGATCCCATAGAAAGACATCACGATCCCTTGTGGAAAAAAAAATGATTTTCTCAAGACCCCGCGTTCTTTGATCAATCTGGTAAAATCTAAAGAGTGGTGAAGTGCTTGGCTGAGGACCAACTTGATTTATTTTTGAGTGCAGAAATTCACAAGCTGCGGATCCATCTACACTACAAAGAAACACCAGCAAGAATTGCATTGCCTAATGCTTCCCGACCCGGCTCATTCTATCACTGAAACTATCTATGCGGGGATGCATTAACATCTTATTCCTTTGTTAAGCAGACAAAAAGAGTTGTAACAAGTGCCAGTTCGCCTCATCGACTTGTTGCTGAGAAGTGAAAGACATTCACATTGAGGTCTCGCATGGGAGTTGATCTTCAGCCCCCTGTCTATCTATTTTGGGAGTGGTAGTGCGCGAACCAGAAAATCCGCCTCAAATAGCTCCTGATCGAGTCACTTCAGAAGCTTCTATTCGCTTACTTCGTAACCTCACGGAAAGCCTCAATCGAGCCGCTCCCGTTCCACTACCAGAACAACACACCTTTGGTGCCTCCGCCGCATAGCTTGCAGTCGAACACAATATCTTTGGCTCCTGTGATGCTACCTTTCTTCAGAACCTTGGGCACCTCGACTCCCCCAATTGATTGGGATTGGCTTCGTAATCCTTACTTGGAGTTTGGAGTACTCCATTCCTTTCAATCAGGCAAAGCAATCTTTCTCAATAGGCACCAAAGGTGTGGAATTTTTTCAAATATCACAGGGTCATATGAGTGAATCGTTTAAAGTGGACTTTCTCATTAGGGTGGAATGGATAAAATGAACTTTCTCAGTAGGGTGAAACAGCTAAAGTGCGCTCTGTCAATAGGGGGAAATGCACTTTGTCAATAAAGTAGGAGGGGCAGAGTGAAAGCATGCCCTTATCGCGGGTAAAGTAAACTTTGTCAATAGGGGAAAGTGGACTCTTGTCAAGTGAGTTACATCGGTTTATGAGCGTAAATGCGATTATTTTAATTTCTTTCAGAACCTTTGTCAATTGTTGTTGTTCTGCCCGAGGATAAATTTTAACAAGCTACCGCTGACTTTATTGCTGAATTTATCCCAATGGAGAGTGCAAATCCACACCGATGCACCGCTGATACACCGGCACTAATCCTTCCAGTATGGGAACTATATGTTGATGGCTCTTGCAATAACCAAGACAGTGGAGCAGGAATTGTCCTTATTGACCCTGATGATAATTCTTACGGCCCTTCGCTTCGCTTCAAACAATACCGCTGAATATGAGGCACTGATCGCCGGTCTCCAGCTAGCCAGGGATATGGGAGCTACCGATATCAATAGAATCAGTGATTCTCAATTGTCAATCAGGTCACCGGTAGATTCAATGCTAACGAGTCACGGCCCGGTTAGCAGGAGCATTACTTAACCGGTTCAATGGACACCAGATACCGAGACTGAAGCACGTGCTGCTGCATTGGCTAAAGCTGCTACGACAGCACCACCAGAGGTTCTGAAAGGACCATTGATTGAAACATTGGAAACTCCTACTATCTTATCTCCAGGCCTTTCTCTGAAATCTTCACCACTGAAGTTCAACGAGAGCCATCTTGGATGGACCCCATTGTTAATTTTCTCAAGAATGTTTGCCTGCTGATGAAACGGCTGCCTCACGCATACGCCATAGGTCTGCTCTATACATGCTACGTGATGGCCAACTATATCGCAAGGGACAATCTTTCCCATCCCTTAAGTGTCTTACACCGGCAGAGGAACTGAAGGGGCGAAGGACAAGGAACCAGACGAAGCGGAGCGAGAGAAGGACAAGGATAGGGCAAAAGTACTCGACGTTAAGAGAGGATCTGAAAAGAGCTCGACCAGCGGGAGAGGAAGTGAACAAAGTGAACTGGAGACTGACAGCAGCCAGCATTTCAAACAAGACTGACAAGGATAGGTTGTGAAGTGGGCGATACATAGTGGCAACCACTCAGGGGCACGAGCACTAGCTTTCAAAGCACTACGTACCGGTTACTATTGGCTGTCCTACTTACCATGCTTTCCATGCCATGTGCTTCCTCCAATACTGGAACTGGGGCTGCCCTATATAGTCAAGCACGTTCCTCACCCTCGCTAGCCTCCTTCGCCGTGCTGCCATCCATCCACTCGACTATCCCGCTCGCCTAGACATGCTTTCATTGTTTGGCTTGCTATTAAGAATGGCAAGTATAAACTTTAAAAATGGGATATCATTCCTCAGGCTAAGTCTTTGATGTGTAATGACCCTATTGAAACTATTGATCACCTGTTCTTTTCTTGCCCGGTGGCTAAAGGAGTAGGGGCCACGGTCTATAACCAATGCTGCAAGGTCCCCGGGGTGTTGGGAGAGTGAGCTTTTGTGGGCTGCTAATCAGTTTAAAGGCAAAGGCTTTCCTTCTTTGGTTAGGAAAATTGCGTGGGGTGCTACCATCTACCATATTTGGAGAGAGAGAAATGCCCGCTTGTATAAGACTGAATACAAATGAAAGGCACCGAAGGCACTGAAAGTGTAAAAGATGATGTGAGATTTAGGTGTGCCTCCATTCCTAGCATTCGAGACGTTGGTGGGATCTTATCTTCACCATGAATGATCCTACGGGCGAACATCTCATGGCACACCATTGATCAATAAGATAATAAAGGATAAATAGAATAGACGGAGATACCCCCCATTCCTATCAGCGTGAAATGAAAAAAAAGAAGTCCTCTCCTCCGCCCTCTCTGTCCCTGGCTTCTACTTTCACATACCTTCTGGCCTCAGTCGTTGACTTTGCCCCTTCCGCTCCTCCATTTTAAAAGAAATTTAGTAGTTGTTCGCTCCTGAACGAAGCTATTGGGACAGCGGCTTTGATAGCGCTTTCTCAATGAGATATATCATATCGCGGTAGAGCCCCTTTTGAAAAATCCCTCTCTGGTGTCATCTACTGGCTGACTGCGCAGCCTTACTATGGCTTTTAGAAAGCAAGATCCCCTCCGTTTATCACTCTATAGAAATAACATCCCATACATACTTGCTTGCCCTAATCGAATCTTATCCCTTACTCCATCCCCTGAAGGAGCGTATCCTTTTTCATCTAATGCCGTCTTTTCCAACTCCCTTTCTTCCCGTCTCAGTCATCTCATCTCTCTTACCTGAACATAGAAGATAAGGGGTTAGCGAGACTGACTCCCCTTATGAGCCCGAAAGCCATATGAACGAAAGCAGGCAAAAAAGTAAACTAGACAAAAGGGTACCACTCCATAAGAACAGATTCACCAGGCACTCGAAATTCTCAAATCCCTGGACGTGGGGAAATAGAAAGGAAAGAGCAGACTTTCTTACTTTCGAGGCATACTACTATCTAAGTTTCTCTCCTTTGACGGTCAGATCGATCCCTTATTGAATTGAAGGGAATTCTTCTCGGAGTTGGGGTTATCTCCATTCTCTTTATCGATGAATAAGGGAGTCCGGCAGGAGACAAAGAAGATTAATGAAAAGGCCTGCCTTTCACTGCGGTGTCAAAGATGTCCTGCTCTTTCACTGCCTTACTTTGCTTCGCAACCTCTCTAGCCCGGCATTCAAGCCCAGGAAACTAACTATTCTTCAACGCTTCCTTTATCGATTTTTTTTGTGTTCCATGAATAAAGAAAAATAATAACTCCCTTCTCCAAGTCGCCTTCGAGTTCTTATCAAGCTCTGACATCGTGTACGGAAGTTGTAACATGGGAAAACCAAAGAAAACACAATTCGTTTGACCGGTGGTGACCTATAGCTCTCTCCTTGCACTCCGCTCATTTATCATGAGCCTCACCGCATCTAGATATAATTCACTGCTCGGATTCTTTAATTGGTTCAGAAGAACGCACAGATCCTCGCGAGTTACTTTATCTGACACGCTGACCTTTTTTTTGAGCTACGGTTTGGGCAACGTCCCACCAGTCGTATTGTTCACGAGGATGCATACCTTCGCAATACGACTCGAGAATGATAGCAGCCTTTTGCCGCAAAGTATCAGACGTGTCCATCGGATGCGCCTGTGGCAGGTCGACTTTAGCCAAAAAGTCGGGGATTTCTGGCTGGGTCTGGGTGCGCTTCTTTACCCATTTTTTGAACCCAGCGACGCAGGGCAAGATCGTATTTTCGCTTGCGGGAAAAGGCAGTAGCAAGATCCTGCAAGTAAAAAGAACCGTAAAGGTAAGAGCCGGGCAGCCCTGTTTCTTTATGGATTGCGCTAAGAGTCGAAGGGAAAGGCTAGCGCTGAAAGATAGTAAAGACTTATTTAACCAATCTTTCCAACCACTTGTTAGTTCGTTATACCCCTCGCAATCCATTGTTTCAAAAGGTTGTGCCCCGAAGCCCAAGTCAAGTTCAGTCATCGAAATGAAGATAACCCAGTCCTTAAGGACAGAAAGAAGATAAGTAAACAGTGGAACGAGATAGGCAGAAAGAACATTCATTAGTGGAGAGGCATAGTCACAACTAGTGTCAATAGCGAGGTAGAGTCCCATCCAAGGTTGGGTTAAACAAAGAGCGATCAGAAGAGTCAAGAAAACGAGACGTAAGATTTGTTCCAGATTCCTTTTACTGACAGAATTGGGCATTGTATTTAGTTTCCTAGTATGAGGGCTGTTTTGGCTTTGGGTAGTCTATGTATACCTTCTACCCTGGAGTGCCTCGTTTCCAGTTTGTCCTGACCAGTAAGGCAGGGGGGCTACCCTGCTGTTATTGGAGGACGATCGACCTACCTAAGTTTTGACTAGTCGGTTACCCGCTTGCCCTCCGGATAGCCGCTTAACTGTTCACTATACTTCCTCCCCCCCCCCCGCAGGAATGCCTCCATTCCCATCCCATCCTTTATGATCTCTGGCTATGATATATTCCCAGTGCAGAAGCATATTCATGCAGAATACTCTTCTACCTAGAAGAGGATATAAGGTCATTTTCTCATCAGTGGGCGTGATACAGATACTCCTCTATGCGACTTTCAGGGAGGGGGAACAAAGCCCCGGATTTAAAAGTTCAGCCCGAGTATCTTTTACCTATCTAAGCACATAGCCAACTAGAAAACTCATCCGCTTGTCAGGTGTAATACTCACTCGTAAATGATTGGTGTCAGAATTTTTCACTGATCAGGTGTGATCAGTCTCATCCGTGTAAGAATTAGGAATTCCTCTTCCAACTTTTCCCGAAATGGGCGTTATGGCAAAGAATAAGAAGAAAACTAAAGGAGAAATTTGTCCAATAGTAACAAATGGTGCCTCCACAGGTTGACATCCGATCCAACCTAGTAGTACGCAATCCGCCAAAAGCAACCAAAATATTGCTTGGTGAATAGGGCGAAAACTTGAACTACGCACATACATACTTTTAAAAAAAGGTAAAGCCAACAGACATATAAAAACTGGTGCTATTGCGGCTACACCTCCCGCTTTGTCAGGTATACTACGAAGAATGGCATGGATCGGTAGGAAATACCATTCCGGCACAATATGAGGCGGGGTGGGCATCGGATTAGCAGGTATATAATTGTCGGGATGCCCCAAAACATTAGGAGCATAAAAAATCCAAATGGAAAAAAAGATAGCAAAAGCTACCCAACCTACTAGATCCTTTACATAAAAATAAGGGTAAAAAGAAATTTTATCCATCTCTGAATGTACACCCAATGGATTATTGGATCCATATTGATGCAATGCGGCCAGATGAAGAAGACTGGCGCCTACTAAAATAAAGGGGAGTAAATGATGAAGACTAAAAAAACGATTTAAGGTGGCATTGTCCACGGAGAAACCGCCCCAAAGCCAAGTCACTATGGTATCCCCTACTACAGGTATGGCGCTAGCTAAGCTTGTAATTACTGTAGCTCCCCAAAAGCTCATCTGACCCCAAGGTAGTACGTATCCTGTAAAAGCTGTCACAATCATTAATAGGAAGATTACAACTCCGAGACACCAAACAAATTCCCTAGGACTGCTATAACTCGCATGATATAGACCGCGAAAAATATGAAGGTGAACCACAATGAGAAACATACTTGCCCCATTAGCATGCATATAACGGAGCAACCAACCCCCTTCAACATCTCTCATAATGTGTTCTACGCTGTTGAAAGCTAGATCCACATGAGGTGTGTAATGCATAGCTAAAAAAACGCCAGTCACTATCTGAATGACTAAACAAATACCAGCTAACGGACCGAACCCCCACCAATAACTAAGATTGCTCGGGGTTGGATAATCTATCAAATGTTGATTTAGTGTGGAGGATATAGGTTGTTTAAGAAGAGAGAATCGTTGGTTCCTTATAGTCATTTTTATTTCCTTATGGTTACAATTCTAGTTCCCTCACCCTTTTAGCGGGGTATATTTGGAAAGCGGTTAAAGTAACTCTCTCCAACCTTTTCTATCTATCCGGGCGCATTGGTTTTTCCAACGAAAAAATGGATTTAATCTGAGTAATGGGCCTCTAAGAAGCTCTGTAACGAGCTTTTGGCTTTGCTGTACGTACGCAAGGGCTCTGAAGCCGCAAGCGCATCAATCTCGGAGGCAGATTTGAAATCTACGTCCAAACTCAAGGCCATCTTTTCGGCCAAATCATGAAAATCGGCCTCCCGGAGCTGAGGATACTTAGCCAGAACGTCGGGGAGTGCACTGTATTTCTGCAGGTGACGTTCCAGCAGAGCGCAAAAGCGCTCGTTAGCAAGCATCCACTCATGGGAGTGGGAGGGTGCTGGCTGGGAGGGTCCCGCCTCATCGCGGGACGCCCTTGGCATGGGAGAATGGATGGAATTGCTTCCCTGGCCCTCCGATTCGTAGGGGGAGAAAGGTTCCAAGAGGACTCCCTCGTCAAAGGACGTCCAGGAGGACGAGCTTGATGGACCGGCGGGGCCCGGAAGAGGAAGTGCTTGCTGCCCTCCCACGACAGTCGAGACAAGGGGGAAGAATGCGCTTAAATCGAGACCTAGGTGAGAAAAGACGTAGATCCGGATCAAAAAGCACCAAAAATATATAAAAACTAACAAAGATAGATAGAGAACAAGTACAAGTGGAAAGCCGTACTTGTCTTTCAAACGACAAGAATAAAAACGAAAGAGAAAGATGAAGCCCAAAAGAATTATGCCAAATGTAATAAAGAATATTCCTGTGATATGGATAGCGGTTCCTTCTGATCGTCCGAATGCATTTGCTATAAAAACACCGAAAGCACTTCCTAGTAAAGAAAGAAGTCTCATAAGAAAGAGGGGCATCGTTGCTGAGAAATACATAAATGGTACAAGAAAGACATAGATCGCCATAGATTAAGGCCTCACCTTTTCCGTGAGAGATCCGATCTTAGTGGTTTTCCACTTAATCTCCTTCTCAATCGGTAGGGCTTATGGAGGAAATAGGATGCAGGTTTGTTTTCCAACCCAACGGATCGTAACCTTAGGGCTACCTCCCAACCAAGGTTAGTCACCCCCTCGAGAAGAGACTGTTACTCTTCTATTACATTATTACATTACGGAGAAGTCCATTCTCGTCTGGGATCGATCCCCTTTACTTTAGCCAAGGAAAGCGGGTCAGTTGATTGGCAAGCCGACTGATAATATAGGCGGTTGATCGGGGGAAAGCTATCGTCCAAGGTTACCAAAATATGGATATGGCTGGAAAGCACTTAACCCCCGTATGGGAAGGGAAGACTAGTGGATTGGCTCAGGGGACAAGTTCAGCCGAAGGATCTCCTGTCAAGTATGCTCCCCAGACATAGACTACGTACAGGGTAGTACTTTTGGAAAGATAGAATATCACCGCGTGAACATAACATTAAGTTCCGAATGTAACTCCCGAAGTAAGGCGGAGAACTGTTGTTCATTAGAGCGCCGGAGTGCGGAGGTTGTTCCCATCATTGAAGTCAGAGTGTGGGACTGAGCCTTACGAATGATAAAGACCAAAAAGTGCTTAGTTTCGTTGGAAAAACCAACGCTCATATTGACTTTCTCTCGCCCTACTTCTAAGGATAGATAGAAAAGGTTGGAGAGAGTTACTTTATTAAATTCTCTCCTTTCTAAAGCTGCGCAAGGCGGCCCCCCTGACTTTCTTTGGTTGGAGCGCTTCGCTTCGCTAGTGACAGTTGTGCTATTCCTTCGCTGATGAAGCCCTAGGACTGTGCTGCTGGCTGAGCCGCTTCTCTTCCTTCTCATTGTGTCCGGTAGTGCCCAACGGGCTATTCCATTACTCACTGACCTGTCTCAGTCGTTGAAACCTCGATTCGATACCTACAATGAATTGCGAGCTATGCTGGTTCTGTTCCGGACAGTTAGGCTCTGCAAAGTGTAGAGGAGAAGAAGCATAATCCTAAGTATGGGGAATACTCGAGACAAGGGGCTGCTACCCTTGCTTTCTTTACTCGTTCGTTGAGCTCTTAGCTTTGCTTCTGTCGGCTGGATTGGTTACGCTGTGCTTTCTGTCTACTATAGTATGCTAGAGCTTGCAGGCCGAGCCTCCTCATTCTGCTATGCCCGGTGGTCTAAAGCACGGTTCAACTGCGGTGTGTAATCTGATGTCTGAATTGCCCATTAAGGGCTGACTCCGCGGCAAGAGGACCACTACTGTGATGTAACTGATGATCAGTGGACTCTTCTTCCTCTACTACTGAGACTGACCGACCTGCTAAGAGGGTGGTAGAGGCATTTTAAAAGATATCGGGGGGAAGATAAATAGAATCTAGAAGGGAAGGGAAGAGCTTGTCCTCCTCGGACATATTCTTGATGTCAAGCATCAAGGAACTGAATTCTTTCACATATTCCCTCACCGTGCCAGTATGCTTCAATTTCTTGAGTGAGTCTCTTGCAACCCATGCTGTCTTGCAAGGAAGGAACTGATCCTTCAATTCTTTCTTCAAAACTTCCCATCTTTCAATCTTAGGACGGCCAGCATAAGCATCATCCTCCATCCGTCTTCTCCACCAGAGTTTGTTGGCATCCCCTTGTTACTCACTCCGCAGCGCATATCTAAAGCTCTTACTCCTCATAGAAAGGGTCATATTCAAAATCAGGTTCTTCCGCGCCATAGTTAATAGCATTGATCTCATGGCTTGGATAGTAAGTCCCTCTTGAAGCATTCTTCTTGAAACTCTGTTCTTTCTTTAATCATCCTTTCATAATTGGAAGCCTCAGTAACAAGATCCCCAAAGTCTTTAATCCTCATAGCATTAAGATGCATTCTGATCTCATTATTTAGACCTTTCAGCCCAATTCTGCATACTTGTTGATTATCCATCTGGTCAACACAACGAGCTTACATCTTCGCCTTTGGCGCCTTTGGAGAAACAGCGCAGCGTTTTCACTGGTTTGTTGTCGCATGTGGCTTGAGTGCTTCCAAACCGAGCATGGAAAAGGGTTTCCAACTCATTCATCCCAGATAGGGGCTCCAAACTTCTATACCATTCAAAGGCTGACAAGGTTGGAAAAAGCTTCATTTTTTGATCACTGCATTACCACATTGATTGGTAAATTGAGCAATGTGTTCCATTGTTACTCTTCTAGAATCCTCCCACAGTAAAGACTGGGGTTCTAAATCCTCTTGGGAACTCTAATTGATCCACTTCATATGGATGAGGAGGTCAACATGCCGATCGGTTCTTCTGTTCTGGGGACTCCGCTAACGCTATGATCCGGTCAAGGCGAATGGATGTGGCCATTTACTACTTAAGATATTGTGTTAGCAAGCAAGACGTGACTTCTCGCTGATGATGTTTAGTCAGGTCCTCTCTATGAAAATAGTCGTCTGTCTCACTTCCGCCTTCTCCGTTCTTCTGCGAAAAGAATGTTCCGCTGATATGTATAGCCGTTGTGGTTCTTCCGCACTGGTGCGTGCCTCAGAGAGGTCATTCTTGAGGCTAGGGGCATGGCTCTCGTCCTATACATCCGAATGGATTTTCCCCGCCGGAGGAAATGGATCTGTCCCTGCAACTCATTTTTGTTTCTTGGGGAGTGTCTCGTTACTGCGGCAGGGAGCCGCGAGGGATTTTTATTTATCTAAAAATAATATGGGCCTTGTTACGTTTAGAAACCGGGGCTAAATAGACAAGCACTAAGTCAATCGGAGTGGATCGGACCTAACGGGTGGCTGCGAAGTTTCTCGTGCGAGCGATGTCTTTCACTCGACCCAAAAGGAAGTTAGTCCTAAGGGCGTGAAGAGCCCCGCGCGAAGGAATGGATTTTTTTTAGGATAAGAAGAGCTTTTCCGGCGGAAGAAGCCTATTTCCTGTGGTAGTTTACTTTCTTAGTGCGAAACGCTAAGGCAGTAAAGTAAACTTGCTTACTTGTTAGAGTAACGCAACCCATTTGTCTTTTTCATCCGCTGCATTACTTTCTCGGCATGGAGGTATCTCGCTCCACCTCTGGACTTCGCCTAACCCAAACAAAGTATACTCTTGAATTTCAGCTTGTTCCTGTTCGTCTATTCGGGACGGGTAGGCAGCCCACATACATGAAGAGAAGAAGAGAGGGGGGGGGGAGTTACTTGCTTAGTGCTTGCGCTAAGCAAGGCGGTCGAAGAAGGTTCTGAAAGAAAGCAACCGATGCTTTGGTCATTCAGCTGACTCCTTGCTCCCAGTCCGTGCTTGCTGTCATGCTGGCGCAGGGGTTTCGGCCGGTTTTACCTACTATTGGATTTGAACCAATGACTCTCGCCGTATGAAAGCGATACTCTAACCGCTGAGTCAAGTAGGTCAAGCT